ATTCCCACATGTTCTATTAGGATAGGCTAGGAGCATTCCTTTGCTATTTTTAAGGAAAAGGTGTGTGTATCACATTTGTACTTAATGCCTTCCAATTCAAAATTCGACTAGAAATACTATAACGAATTTGTTACGAGTGAATTCATTAAATTGATTCATCAATAGCCTTAAGTCAAAATACTATTTTGACTCTGCGCTATTGAATCCACTATGATTATTGATCAATAATGGAATAATTCCTTCATTCATAAAAATAGGAGACATAATTCACATGGATATAGTAAGTCTCGCTTGGGCTGCTTTAATGGTAGTCTTTACATTTTCTCTTTCACTCGTAGTATGGGGAAGGAGTGGGCTCTAGGGATACTACTAATTGATTGAGTAATCGATTGAGTAATCGAATTGGATCAATTGTTTAATTGATCGTTTTGCGAAGCTTTATTTTCAAAGCTTCTCTTTCCAAATTATACAGGACTACAATAATGAATAATGATCATTCGATCAAATAATGAATGATTACTAGAATTTAGTTGTATTTCAAAAAAAAATCTACGCATGATAGGAAATTTTTTCCAACCGAATTCTTCCTAAATATTAAATTTTGATAAACTAGCTCTTACCAAAATTATGGATATTACAATGAGAAAAAACCAATTCCGCGTTTTTTCTTTATTTATTTCCCTCTTTCTTTACTTTCACTGTTCTAATAAAAAGTCGTTCTGCTATTAGATTACGACTAGATTACGACGATACAGACGTTCTACTGGAAATGACTCGTGGTTGTCCAAAGAGGTTCTACACATAATAAAATTCGATCTTTCTTCCGCTGAGCAATCCACCACATATCGTACATTTCACATTTAATTTGTTTTCCAATTTCACATTTTTTTTAACTCTTCGAAATTTTTTTATGCTTTTTTGACGCATCTCACGTCATGTTTAAGCATGAAAAATGGGTGGGGTACCCTTTATTTTACTAATCCACTTCTTCTCTAAACCTGAAGAAGTTACCATAGAATTTCGTAGATCATCTGTTAATGGTTCAATCAATGACTTCTTGGGATGGGAAATCAAAAAAAATTCCTTGGTTTTGTTTTCTTTTGCTATAGTATATTCCCATACTATTCTTCCTCCATTTATTCTTTCGATGGATCTCGGGACCCATATCTAAAATTCTAAGAAACTTAGGAAAGAGTTAGAAGAAATGGCCTTACATTATTTTGGGTTGATCGAAATCCAGTGATGTATCGAAAAAAAGAAATAGAATTAGACTGCTATTTCGATGTACTAATCAACTATTTAGATGTACATATACATACATATTGATTGTATATTAAACCCTCTATTTAGATAAAGTCTAGTTGTATACAATACAACTATGTATCATATATGATACAACCATATATGGTTGATAATATCATAGTATACAATATTCGATAATATACAATACTCTCTAGTGTGGTAGAAAGAACTATAGATAGTTCTTTCTACCACACTTTATGATTCCAACCAGATCATTTCATTTAAAACTTAGAATTTTTTTTTAATCCCTTTCTTTCATTTCTTCAATGATTGATAAGAACTAATAATTCAAGTTTGATTCAAATTAATCATTTTGACTGACTGTTTTTACGTAGATAATAAGTAAAAAAGCAGTAGGAACTAGAATGAACAGTGCAGTAGCAATAAATGCTAGAATATTGACTTCCATAATCTTATTGTCTCGTTTTTTTATTCGTCGCAATAACTCGGGATGTAATCCCATAGAGATTAGAAATTTGACTCCTGTCAATTCAATGGAATGAATTGCATCCTGATGATACTGAATCGGATCAATATTATGAATAACAATATATGATCTATCAAATCGATTCATTGTCGAGAATTGAATAGGATAACATAGGGAGATCCTTTATCCATATTAACTCCGAAATGACATTTTTTATTGGATCAGGAATCCCATTGCATTTTTAATCCTTTTCCACTTTTTTTTTCTATAACCTACCGCTTTCCTTATCTTATACAATCTTATACAATTATCCTTCTTTTTTCTTATACTTATACATATTTTACATATTTTTCTTAGACTTATACATACAATTATGAGGTATTATATGATATGACCGATATTCTATGGGTCATACACAGATCCAAACAGTAATGGAAAAAAGAAGAGATTAAATAAAAAGGATCTAATCTAATCTAATATTACAACAAATTTACGGAAAAGGGTCAGTGCTTGGTCTTTTCTTTTATTTTTTTAGTATCCTCTTTCTTGGATTTGGACTGGAACACATACATAAAAAATGCAGTCGTCAATTTGCATTAGAATTGTTTCTAATTAGTCATTGAAGATACACAAACAAAGTCGGATCTATACAAGGTGTGGTTTAACCTGAAAAATACTCTGTCGAGGTAATTCTGTTAAGTTCATTGTCTATCGTACATTAAACGACGACTACAATAATACAATTTTTGTATGTTCTCCCGGTAAAATATGGACACTTTACTCCATTTCATGGATCAAGAACAATCGAAAAAGAAAGTAAGACAAGGATGGTATACTTAATATAGTAATACCACAGATTTGTACTAATCCACATATGATGTGTCTCTCCCTTATCAAAGGGTAGTAGTGGAAAAAAGGGAAATTCCCGTACCCGTATTTATCTGATGATAAAGGCGAAAAGAAAAAACAGAAATAAAGACCCCCACTGGGGGTTAGATCTTGCTTCCTGCGCCCCTTTTCCATGAAAAAAGATAGATGAATTGATCAATTCATCGGATCCTAGTTCGGGACTGACGGGGCTCGAACCCGCAGCTTCCGCCTTGACAGGGCGGTGCTCTGACCAATTGAACTACAATCCCAGCGAGGTGTATGGCATACATGTTCTTGATGGAATCATAAGAACATTATATTCGTCGTATTGTAAGAAAGACACGAATGATATACTGATATCATATCCACATATGATATGCACTATAGTGAGAGGGACACAGAAGTGAGAGTGACACAGATTAAGTAATTATTTTATTGCTAAAAATGGATAATCAATCTTTCAATGAGAAAAAAGATTAGTTTTCTTTTCATGATACTTAAATTTCATGATACTTAAAAAAATCAAATAAAACTGAATTTTAATAAAGTATCATGAATCTAGATCGTTAGAAAGATCAGAACAGAAGGACTGACCAAAATATGGATAGAGGAAAAAATAGACTCTTTCTCTTTATTTCTACGGATCCGGCATTTCCGTTTATGGAAGACAAATTGGTTATATCATATTCATGTAGCGGTGAATTATTGGGCCGAGCTGGATTTGAACCAGCGTAGACATATCGCCAACGAATTTACAGTCCGTCCCCATTAACCGCTCGGGCATCGACCCAGGAAGAATTCATTCTAGGTTGATTAATAATCTATGATTAACTTCTTTTCATAGTACCCTACCCCTATATCTTTCTTTCATAGTACCCTACCCCCAGGGGAAGTCGAATCCCCGCTGCCTCCTTGAAAGAGAGATGTCCTGAACCACTAGACGATAGGGGCATATACGCCCGACCGTCATCATACTATGATGATAGTATGAGCAGTTTTTTGGAATTGTCAATATAATCTAGTCAATATAATCTAATGGTATAACTAGATTCAAAGAGTCTTTCCTACTTTTATGTTATGATTTCATAGAATTTTTTTATTTGATGATTCATGAATGAACTATCCCATACATACTATTTATAATGAAAAGAGGTCTAGAATTATAATGAAAGGGGATATAGGATTCCTTCAGTTCAGGCAGTGATTTGCTTGGTCTGACAGAAAAAAAGATTAAAATCTTATTTAATTTATTTTCTTCAATTTGAATTCATTGTTTCGTTTAGTGTTCAGATAAAATCTGCCTATCACTATCTCAATCTCACACTAAACCAGAAAAGTAAAAAAGGATAGAAAATTTCTATTTTATAAGAATTCGGTTCAGGGTACGAATCTCCTCATCCCATGATTCAAGAAAATATCTTGAATCTATTTTGATGTCGGATTAGTACATCGTTCAATCAAGTGATTGTTGTTCTGATGCATCAGTAAACGTAAACAAGTAGGGTTGGTCCTGACCTGAAACAATTCACTGCATTTATTTTTGATCAAATTTGATTTAAAATCAAAAATAAATTTACCCATTTTGGGGATAAATCTGATTTTTTGTTCCTGAATGAGCTCCTATGCATATATGTATATATTATATTTATATACATATATACATATATATACATATATACATATATGCAGTAAACTCATAATAGAAAATGAAAATGGTTAATTCATGAATTGAATAAAACGGCCCCTTTAACTCAGTGGTAGAGTAACGCCATGGTAAGGCGTAAGTCATCGGTTCAAATCCGATAAAGGGCTTTTTCCACTAAACTCAAGTTTTAGACTTCATTTTTCAGCGAAAAATATCTCGATTTTTTTCTCAAAAAAGAAAAGGATAATCACCATTATAATGAATTATGATTATTCAGAGTTCTAGTTAGGAAGTTGAACATTTAGTCATTATCATAATGCCTAATTGCACTTATTACTTATTAAGAGTAGTCTACCCGTAGTAACATAGTAGTCCGTTTCATGTCTCATTATTCCAATTTTTTGTCCTGGGATATAACAGAAATATTCTAGAATATTCTAGATATCTAATTCCTCTTATTAATCGCCAAACCAAAGTGTTCTTTTTTTTTCCATTGTTCTTATGAAACCCACCATCAAATTCGAAATAAAGAAAAAGTAAGTGGACCTGACCCATTGAATGATGACTATATCAGCTATTCTGATATTTAAATTCGATATAGATGAAATTATACAAGCGGATTTCTTTTTATTTCCTTAGACCACACAAAGCAAGAATTAGTCGATATTTATGATTTAATCTTCTTGTTTGTTACTGGATGCGCCATAGGAATAAATCGCTATTCTTTTCCGCTACATAGAAAAGTTGATTTCAAAA